AAGAGAAAAAAGAGTAGAGGTATTACTGGCATAATATCTACAATTGGATTCAAAAAAGCGTAGGCTTCAGGTAATTTCGCGAAGAAAAAACTACTTGAATAAAAGGCAGAGTTAATACAAATACAGACCAAACTAAAGATATTAAGCATAACAAACATTTTGTTCTTTAAGATAATTGTATTTTTGCTTTTTGTGAGTTAAATTAATTAAAATTAAGTTAATATTATTATTAATATATTTATATTAATATATTTAAATTATTATTAATATATTATTTATTATTAATATATTATGAATTTTATAAGAAATTCACTATTAATTTAATTTATTTTTTTTGTTGTTATTTATTTCGATTTATACTATTTATAAATATCTATTAAAAAGAAAAAGAATAAAAAAAAAAATAGAATTAATTACGAATAAAATAAGTAAAAAATGAATAAAATAAAAAAAGTGGACTCTAAAAATCTTTCTTTGATTTGAACTTATCCAATTCAAAATCTTTCCATTCTGAAATAAAAAATAGAGGAAATCATACTTTCATACAATATCTTAATTGAATTCTATGTAATGATCAATAATTTCAGTTTAATTCTATATCTACACATATCAAAATTCTAGCAACAATTTATTCTATAGATATTTAGATATTTGGACTGGAATTGACGAACAACCAATACCAATAATAGTGTTTATTAGTGTCGAATAGAAATAGAAATGGGGCGTGGCCAAGCGGTAAGGCAACGGGTTTTGGTCCCGCTATTCGGAGGTTCGAATCCTTCCGTCCCAGAGCATATCCATTCATGATATATATCATATCTGAATACAAATTGTATATCAGAATAGAAAAAATATTGCCCTTTTTTGAGAAAACTTCTGTTTAAGAGTATATAATATTGGTAAGAGTATATAATATTGGGTAGAATGTGATTCTTCTTTCTTTTTCTTTTTTTTAATGATTCGTCTCTAAATCGAGTCACTTTGAAGATGTAGATTAAAAAAGAACTTTTTTTGTATATTAAAAATATATAAATTATATATTTAATATATAATTATATTAAAATATTAAATAATTACTTGAGAATTCTTTTTTTTTATTATTTTTTTTTTAATTCTATTCCTACAATATCGAGTTAATTTTCATTTTTGTTGATACTTCTTTAGAAATTTTCCATTCATATAGAAGGAAAAAATATGGATTACTATGTATCGATTGAATCAATGACTATTCATGATTTCATAATTGAATTAATTACATACCGGCTCCAAACTAGAGGAATGTTATGGTAAAACTTCGTTTGAAACGATGTGGTAAAAAGCAACGTGCGACTTGAAAGACATGATTAGATTAGCTGTGGATTCTTACATCCACCATTTTTCTATTATATAGAAATGCGGGTGCTCTTGGCTCGACATCATTTGTTCTGTTCCACTAGAACTCATTTTTTTGGAGAGGGGAGAGGGGTTGATGATGGAAATAGTACATGATGGAGCTCGAGTTGATTCATTTCTCAGGGGCAAGTATCTAGGGTTAGTGAAAATGAATAAGTTAGAACAACTTCGTAAGTATATTTTCGATATAGAAATCGAAAGGATCCAATTCGAGCAAGTAAAAAAAAAAGTAAAATTTGTTGAAATTGGTAAAACTATTTCGATCAAAAGTGTATCTGCGGGAATCAACCATCTATTTATATGATTCTTTGATGGAAAGAAAAAAAAAATGGGTATGTTGCTGCCCTTTTTTAAAGGATTAAAGATCCCCGAAGTAATGTCTAAACCCAATGATTCAAGGAAAAGCTAAAGGATCCTGGAACAAGTAAATACCATTTTCAATTGTCTCAACAACTATATTAGAATGAAGACTAAAAATAGATTCTAAAGGAGACAGACAAGAAAGGGGGGTAAAGACCGCTCAATAAATGAAATAAAATACCTAAAGGTTTTCCTTTGAGTTATTTGAGAGTTATCCAACTTGAGTTATGAGGTTGCGAATACGAGTGATTTTTTTTTCGGGAAAGAAAAAAATAAATCATAGTCTAATTGATTTGATGATTTTATGGATCTATTTGACATCATAATTCTATACATAGACATAATTTCTAATTTTCTCGAGCCGTACGAGGAGAAAACTTCTTATACGTTTCTAGGGGGGGTGTATTGTTCATCTATATCTATCCCAATGAGCCGTTTATCGAATCGTTGCAATTGATGTTCGATCCCGAAGAGAGGGAAGAGATCTTCGGAGAGTGGGTTTTTATGATCCGATAAAGAATCAAACCTATTTAAATATTCCTGTTATTCTATATTTCCTTGAAAAAGGCGCTCAACCTACAGGAACTGTTCAGGATATTTCAAAAAAGGCGGGTGTTTTTATAGAACTTTGTCCTAATCAACAAACGAAATTAAATTAATGAAATAAATAAATAAAAAAAAAAGAGGGTGTGGATGACTTGTATATAGATTTATATAACCCTTTTCTCTCTTATCCCCCCGCTCTCTTGCTCTATTCATACCTAATTTTTTTTTATTGCTGCCATAGAATGCTGTTTTCTATAACTACAAAAATTTTTATTGATATAAATTTTTATAAAATAAAAAATGGAAAGAGCAAATGAATAAATAATGAATAAATGAAGTAATTGGGTCTATAAATACACATTACCCTCAACGAGGTGGTTTTTGTTGGAATTCTCTGAAGAAATTTAAAATAAAGGGGATTTAGGTTAAGCTTTCTTACTCTATTTATATTGATTGAATTTTTATATTTTTGAATTATTATATTTATTGATTGAATAAACCCGATCTCTACTTTTGTCCTTAATTTTCGCATACGCCTTTTTTGTATCTATGTCGATTATTTATGTAGTGTTAATACAACATAATTGCTTGGTTTTTTTATTTTATTATAATTTTTTAGTATTAAAATTTTCTTATTATTAATTTGAATTAAATTCAATTGGTATTTATTAAAATATTTAAGTTTCGTTTGTTTTCTCCATTGTATTCTTTTTTCAACATTAATATTGACAACAGTGTATCAAACAAATATAATCCGATCGTGAATAAATGGATCTATTTATTCCCGTTCCATAGGATTTTTTTTTTTATTGCGATTGTATCTACACATCCTATTTTCTTTTTTTAGGGTTGCTAACTCAATGGTAGAGTACTCGGCTTTTAAGTGCGACTCCATTTTTTACACATTTCTATGAAGCAATGGATTCGTCCATACCATCGGTAGAGTTTGTAAGACCACGACTGATCCAGAAAGGAATGAATGGAAAAAGCAGCATGTCGTATCAATGGAGAATTCTAAGAATATTTTATTGTTATTGGATCGGTCCCAAATACTTGTTTGAATTCTTGGTTCGGAACAAAAAAAAATTCAAAGTTGGGTTGAATTAATAAATGGATAGAGTTTGGCGGCTCCAATTATAGGGAAACAAAAAGCAACGAGCTTTCGTTATTAATTTGAATGATTCCCCCATCTAATTATACGTTAAAAATATATTAGTGCTTGATGCGGGAAAAGCTTTTCCCATGAATGGATTATTGATTTTTGTTATGAGTCCTAACTATTAGATATTCTCCATTATATTATGGGGTGGCGATAAATGTGTAGAAGAAAGAGTATATTGATAAAGATATTTTTTTTTTCCAAAATCAAAAGAGCGATTGGGTTGAGAAAATAAAGGATTTCTAACTATCTTGTTATCCTAGAACGAACATAAAACAATTAGATGGAAAAAGCGAGTAGAGAGAGTCCGTTGATGAGTCTTACTTGTTTTCTAGGTATCTATTCCATTTTTTATTAGAATAGAATACTCTGTTTTGACTGTATCGCACTATGTATCATTTGATAACCCAATAAATCCTCGATCCTTGGGCCAAATCGAATTTAAAAAATGGAGGAATTTCAAGTATATTTAGAACTAGCTAGATCTCGCCAACATGACTTCCTGTACCCACTTATTTTTCGGGAGTATATTTATGCACTTGCTTATGATCATGGTTTAAATAGCTCCATTTTGGTGGAAAATCTAGGTTATGACAATAAATCTAGTTTACTAATTGTAAAACGTTTAATTACTCGAATGTATCAACAGAATCATTTGATTATTTCTGCTAATGATTCTAACAAAAAGAGATTTTGGGGGTACAACAAGAATTTGTATTCTCAAATAATATCAGAGGGGTTTGCCGTCAGTGTGGAAATTCCATTTTCCCTACAATTAATCTCTTCCTTAGAGGAAGCAAAAATCATAAAATCTTATAATTTACGATCAATTCATTCAATATTTCCTTTTTTTGAGGATAAATTTCCATATTTAAATTATGTGTCAGATGTACGAATACCTTACCCTATCCATCTGGAAATTTTGGTTCAAATCCTTCGATACTGGGTGAAAGATGCCTCTTCTTTTCATTTATTAAGGCTCTTTATTTATGAGTATTATAATTGGAATAGTCTTATTACTCCAAAAAAATGGATTTCTACTTTTTCAAAAAGTAATCCAAGATTTTTCTTGTTCCTATATAATTTTTATGTATGTGAATACGAATCCATCTTTCTTTTTCTCCGTAACAAATCTTCTTATTTACGATTAACATCTTCTGGAGTCTTTTTTGAGCGAATATATTTCTATGCAAAAATAGAACATCTTGTAGAAGTCTTTGATAAGGATTTTCCGTCCACCCTATGGTTCTTCAAGGACCCTTTCATTCATTATGTTAGATATCAAGGAAAATCCATTCTGGCTTCAAAGAATACGCCATTTTTTATGAATAAATGGAAATACTATCTTATACATTTATGGCAATGTAATTTTTATGTTTGGTCTCAACCAGGAAAGATCCATATAAACCAATTATCCGAGCATTCATTTTACTTTTTGGGCTATTTTTCAAATGTACGGCTAAATCCTTCAGTGGTACGGAGTCAAATGCTGGAAAATTCATTTATAATCGAAAATGTTATGAAAAAGCTTGATACAATAATT